AAAACTATAGGGGGCTGTATTGGCGAGATCCAACGGTGAACAGCTGCCCAAAAGAAAAACCGCCTGGAAGTCCGAGGACCTTTAGTACTGTACTCTACCCCCGAACCAGCAGCCTTCGCGCCAAGCAAGATCGCCCTTGTCCCTTTCCTTTATACATTCCGCCCCAATAGAGTCTAAGGCAAATAAAGTGGTTCGTATGCCTACTTTACCTACTTGACGAAAGGGAACGAACTTAGTTTCGTTTCCGGGTTTATGGATTGGATTCAGTCAGCCTCACTCCTTCCTTTTTATGTTGTCGTGATGGTTACCGGCGAACGCTCCCAAAGGCGACCCTCTCGAGTTTCCGGCTGTTTTCTAGATTGAAGTAGCCTTTCGTCGCCCCGAAAGAAGTCACTATCAAAGAGCTCGACTGAAGTACCAAAGGTGCGCTCAGCCCGGTGACTAAGAAGGGTTGCGCTTGAATTTCAGTGATGAGGTTTTTCGAGGGAAGTAGGGCTCTTATTGACTAAAAGTGGGTTCTTCGCTTTCCTTTAGAATGAAAGTTGCTATGAAGCCCCTACTACTTACTTTGTTTGATTCAAAAGGCGAACGGCCCCCCAACAAGTCGTATGGGGTGGGGTGCTTGTGATAAGCTGCCTTGGATATGAGGAATTATAAAAAAGAATAATAAATCAAGCAAGAAAGAAAAAAGAAAGAAAAAGAAAGGAAAAGTCCGGTATTTGACGAAGATCTTTCTATCAATAGATAGGAATGAGTGTTCGATATAGGGGATAGAATCCATCTGCTCTTTCTCTCTCCATTTTTCTTCCCCTCTAACGCGGGCCGGACGGCGGCGGGCGCGGGAGGAATAAGAGAAGACGTATTCTTTCTTTTTCTTTCTTTTTCAGTGCAGGAAAGCGCTCTCTTTTTGTCATCCCTGCAGCTTTCCTTTCCAGATTGTTTATTGAACGCATGGCGTAGCTAGGACCCTTCAAATCATGTTTGAGCCTATGTTCAAACCAAACAAAACCACCTCCTATTTGAGTCAGGCTGGAAAGAATGCCCGCCAAGTTCAGATAAGGGAATGCTTCCCCCAACCATGAAAGGAAAGGCTCGACGAAGGGAGGGAGATGCGGCGGGGGAAGGAAAAGGCTTTCGGAGATCGAGATTTTCTTTTTCATCGAAAACGAAGAAGGCCGAGGATGGCCTACGGTGCGTCTGGAACACGCTTTTTCGACCGCGGGGTGGTATGATTGTCGGGCCCCCTCTCCTCGTTCCGCCCGCTGGCCTATTGGGATAGCAGCCTTCGGGCTTTGCCTGCCCTTTCTAATAAAGAATTATGGCTCGGCCCGGGAAAGCGCTGGCAACAACAGAAAGGAAGGGGTCCATGTAGCTGCTGCGCCCGCCCCCCTCTTAGTCAATGGGGCAGCAGGTTCGGCATCTACTACAAAAGAGAGAATCCACTTCAGATAACCACGTCTGCTAGGCAGCGTGTGGAATGGCCGAGAGCGGACCTTATTGGATATATAATCCAAGTCGAGAGTAGAGTTACGGGAACAGCCGTCTGATGGAAAACGACTTTCACGTTCGGTTCAGAGAGCACTTTTTTCGTTGAGAATTCCTCGTTCCCTCTCGATAGACCAGCGGCGAATTCAAAACTTGTGGGGCCCTATCTATTCCATCTCTCGAGCCCCGAAGAAAAACCCCCTCCCCTTCGGATTCCATATCTCTTTTGACTCTATATATGTGGGCACCTGATATCTATGAGGGTTCACCCACCCCGGTTACAGCATTCCTTTCTATTGCGCCTAAAATCTCTATTTCTGCTAATATTTCACGTCTTTCTATTTATGGTTCTTATGGAGCTACATTGCAACAAATCTTCTTTTTCTGCAGCATTGCTTCTATGATCTTAGGAGCGCTGGCCGCCATGGCCCAAACGAAAGTCAAAAGACTTCTAGCTCATAGTTCAATTGGACATGTAGGTTATATTCGTACTGGTTTCTCATGTGGAACCATAGAAGGAATTCAATCACTACTAATTGGTATCTTTATTTATGCATCAATGACGATAGATGCATTCGCCATAGTTTCAGCATTACGGCAAAGCCGTGTCAAATATATAGCGGATTTGGGCGCTCTAGCCAAAACGAATCCTATTTCGGCTATTACCTTCTCCATTACTATGTTCTCCTACGCAGGAATACCCCCGTTAGCCGGCTTTTGTAGCAAATTCTATTTGTTCTTCGCCGCTTTGGGTTGTGGGGCTTACTTCCTAGCCCCAGTGGGAGTAGTGACTAGCGTTATAGGTCGTTGGGCGGCCGGAAGGTTGCCACGAGTAAGTCAGTTTGGGGGACCGAAGGCAGTTCTCCGTGGACCGGACACGTAGCTTACCGAATCAGTTGCGACACGGATGGGAATGCATGCTACGAAAGATAGGGTCGAGTCTGATACATCAACCGTCTACTCAATATCCTTGTACGGGTCCACAATCACTACACGAGATGAACCTTGGTTTGGTGAATTGAAGTTGGCCTTAGGTGTAATAGGACTCCCAGTTACTGTACGCGATCGTATACTGAGGTGCTCCCCGCCGGTTGTTGGAACGACGCGAGCCGGGCCGGGTCTCGATTCAGAAAGATGAAGGGCCCAAAAGTCTAAATAGGGAGTGATCAATTCCCCATCTCATTGGGGGCGGAAAACGAATCGACATCTCGATGTGATACAGCCTTTTCTATTTTAGTTGGGAAAGAACGGCGAAGTCCATCCGAACCGTCCAATGAAGAATAAGAGGAGAGCAAAGCGCCAATGGCGCGCGAAGCGCATGCGGAACGGGCACGGAGAAAAGGAAGTTTGGAGGAGAAGCAGCCGAGCTCATTCCCTTCGCTTCCTGGGCCCAAAGCAGTGCAGTCTTTCCTGGCCAAATAAAGGATTTGGGGCTTCTGCTACTTCACTAGAAAAATACTTTTTTTAGTCATATAATATATATAAAGAGAAAGATAGATCCATCTATCCTATCCGATTTCTATTTTGATATCGAAAAAAGAATCTATTTCATTCAACGTTTGATTCAAAGAACTGTGCTTAGCCCGCCCCCGCTCATGAAAGGGCTCTGCTGCAATGGATGGCAGAGGGTCCGTAGTACTCGAAGCACTGGAGTGATCCAGTAGCCGGGAAGGGGCCTAGAAGTGCCTACTACTACACCACACTACACTTGGCTCTACACATTTACAGAGCTAACCCCTGTCCAGTGCCTGGCAGAGCTAAGGGGGCTTCAATCCTTACTCTTTATCCTCACCCAGGCTAACGCTTATTCAGGGGGGAGAGTGGAGCCTCGAGAAGCACTGTTGAGAGGAAGATCTTTGGCCCCTCTTCATTCTCTACAGGGTTCCAAACCTTTCTTCAACATAGGTGACAAGGAGCGAGGCCGCGATGGAAGAGATCAAACACGGGAAGAAGAAGTAATGAATTACCTTTATTTATTTATTTTTATTTTAGAATTATTCTTTCTTTTTTCATTTTTATAGAGGGGATGTAGAAAGTGGACAAAACAGACTCGCATTTATCATCGAACAAATACAGGAAAAGAATCATATTGAAAACGCTCCTAACCCAAGCCCTTCCTTCGTAGAGCCATGTATTGTAAGTGATCCGAACCTGCCCGGAGCGAGCCCCCCATAGAGGCAAGTGAAGTTGGTGAGCCGTATGATGGGCAACTATCTCCTGCGGTTCGGAGAGGACTCAGCTGTTAGTTAGTACCCCCTTGGTTTCGGGGTGGACCCTTTCACTCTATTTTATTATATACGCTTAGTGAAAAGAATGTTTTTTGATACACCTAGGACATGGATTCTATATGAACCAATGGATCGTGACAAGTCGTTACTACTAGCAATGACTTCCTCTTTCATTACTTCATTCTTTCCATATCCCTCTCCTTTGTTCTCAGTTACTCATCAAATGGCACTCAGTTCATATCTTTAATTGAAGTTCGATCATTGACAAGGTTCAAAGAAAGGGTGGGCTATTGATAAAGAATCGATTCCACAATGCTAGCAGATGGCGGGCCTCCCCTACAGACAGTATCGTCACCGCAGTAGAGTTTAACCACCAAGTTCGGGATGGATTGGTGTGGGCCCCTACGCCCCATAGAAACTGTCTACCTGAAACTGTCCCTTGGCCCGTAGGTCCTGGGTTAGAATTCTAGCCCTCCCTTGACAAGCTGCAAGGCGGATAAAGTGGGTACACTAGTCTGCACATTCACAGTTGGGATCATACATGGTCTTCCTTCATACATGATGCCTAAGGTGCCTAAGTATGGCGTAGGGACGGCTTTGTTGGTTCCAAGAACTCTATTAGTTGCTCTTACCTTGTGACAGATCTAGGATTCTCTCGTTCGTGCTCTTGTTATTTAGTTCGCAGATCGGGCGATCAAGGAAAAATATTTGAAACCGCACTAGCTAATAAAAAAGTGGAATACGGTTTTCCCATTAAGTCATAAGCTAAAGAGAATCTTCTAAGAAGGAGCGCGGATGGAACTTGTCTTGATTGTCTTTTTCCCGGTACCGTTCGAGAATTGGCTTCGAATTGACATTTCTTTCAGGCTATTCCCTCCCAGTAAAGTCTTCGCTGGATTCAACCGAGTTTGAAGTTTGGAGGCCGGGCGGGGAAATAATGGAAATAAAGAGTGATTACTCTCTTTCCTCAAAGGGCCGGTTGTTAGCATTGGCATCCTATCAGCACCTGCAGTCAGTGATAGTTAGAAAGGCTTTTCAAAAAAGAAAAGAAAGAAGATCATCCTAATGTTAAACGAATTACTTACTATTCTTTACAATCTCTGGGAGAAAGACGCCCCCCCTATACCCATCGTATTGCTTCGAGTCGCTTCTACAGTCTACGGCTAAAAGAAGAATCGAGAGCTGGTACCCGGTTCCTCCGTATGGGGCCACCGTCGCTTTTCGATCCACACACAAAGAAACTATTAAGCTTACGCCCGTCCATTCCTTTAGGTCGATAACGGCGTAGGAGAAGAGGGGGATCCCAACCTTTGAAAGAGCGGTTTGGTTCTCTCAATACAGCTTATCGAGTTTTCAAGCTCCGTCTGTAATGAGCTTGACTCGAAGTCTTATTAGCGACTTTGTGAATCGCGAGGGTTTTCAAAAATGAAATAAAAAGACTTCTGGCGCTGGACAGTATAGGTCTTAGTTCAGTTTGAATCCGAAGTCGAGGAGGCAATCAGAGCTAAAAAAGAGTCTTTCTCTTTTACTGTCCGAAAGTGGCTTTGTGCACTGGCTTACAACCTTATACCAGCTAGTCTTAGAGTGGGGGATTGAAAGGGTATATTCGCCTCCTCATCAAAGAGGGGCGGGGGGATTCTCGAGGTTTGCAAAGTATAAAACTTCAGCGTGTTGGATGCACCCGTTTAACCAAAAGGATAATAGTTAGCCGAGGAAGGGCCTGAATTGACCGATAGGACGGACGCAACACAATGGGGGAGGAGCGGGCTAAGCTTGAAGCTGCTTCTTCTCTCTTGCAAACAAGCCTACTACAAGGAAGGCCTTTACTCTTATTCCTGTTCCCGGAATGCTTTCTTTCATCAAAGTCACGTAAGAAATAGAAAACGTACAACTCGTACAACTAAAGGCTTGTCAATTCTTGGTGTAATACTCACTCGGAAATGATGGGTGTCAGAATTGATCACTTTTCAGGCAGTCTCATCTGTGTAAGAATTAGGAATTCCTCTTCCAACTCGTCCCAGAATGGGCGTTATGGCAAAGAACAAGAAGAAAACAAAAGGAGAAATTTGTCCAATAGTCACAAATGGTGCCTCCACAGGTTGACATCCGATCCAACCTAGTAGTAAGCGATCCGCCAAAAGCAACCAAAATATTCCTTGGTGAATCGGGCGAAAACTTGAACTACGTACATACATACTTTTAAAAAAAGGTAAAGCCAACAGACATATAAAAACTGGTGCTATTGCGGCTACACCTCCCGCTTTGTCAGGTATACTACGAAGAATGGCATGGATCGGTAGGAAATACCATTCCGGTACAATATGAGGCGGGGTGGGCATCGGATTAGCAGGTATATAATTGTCGGGATGCCCCAAAACATTAGGAGCATAAAAAATAAAAATGGAAGAAAAGATAGCAAAAGCTACCCAACCTACTAGATCCTTTACATAAAAATAAGGGTAAGAAGCAATTTTATCCATCTCTGAATGTACACCCAATGGATTATTTGATCCATATTGATGCAATGCGGCCAGATGAAGAAGACTGGCGCCTACTAAAAGAAAGGGGAGTAAATGATGAAGACTAAAAAAACGATTTAAGGTGGCATTGTCCACGGAGAAACCACCCCAAAGCCAAGTCACTATGGTATCTCCTACTACAGGTATAGCGCTAGCTAAGCTTGTAATTACTGTAGCCCCCCAAAAGCTCATCTGACCCCAAGGTGGTACGTATCCTATAAAAGCTGTCACAATCATTAATAGTAAGATTACAACTCCGAGACACCGAACAAATTCCCTAGGACTGCTATAACTCGCATGATATAGACCACGAAAAAGATGAAGGTAAACCACAATGAGAAACATACTTGCCCCATTAGCATGCATATAACGGAGCAACCAGCCCCCTTCAACATCTCTCATAATGTGTTCTACGCTGTTGAAAGCTAGATCCACATGAGGTGTGTAATGCATAGCTAAAAAAACGCCAGTCACTATCTGAATGACTAAACAAATACCAGCTAACGGACCGAACCCCCACCAATAACTAAGATTGCTCGGGGTTGGATAATCTATCAAATGCTGATTCAGTGTGGAGAAGATAGGTTGTTTAAGAATCGAGAATCGTTGGTTCCTTATAGTCACTTATTTTTCTTTTTTAGAATTAGAAAGAGAACTCAGGTTCCCTCACCTTTTAGCGTTCTGGGGCCTTTATATATTATAAATGATAAAAAAAAAGAGATCAAAATCTTTAAAGTACCCTTAGCGTAGGCCGAAAGAAAGTAAATATGATATTTGCGTTTTTCCAACGAAACAGTGAAAGATGCTGTTTTATCCTTATCCATGGATGGAGGGAGTGGATGGGGTCGCATCCGCGTATACGCCGAATTGCCTACATATCTTCTTCAAAAGAATCAGACCATTGTAGTTCAGTTAAAAAGACTTCATAAAATTATGTGATCACCTATGATATATCTGGTTGTTCTCTCTCTCCTTCATCTGATCCTATCTCTTGGTTGGCCTGGTCTGGTTCTTTCTTGAATGTGGAATTTAGATCGTATCCAAGTGAAAGGTTATCCCAAGTGGATGCTAAGATAGCAAGCTTATAAGTTGAGTTAGCCCACAGGGATAGACAGTTGGCTAGTCTCATGACCCAAATGGAGGGGCTCCATTTTTTCTCAAGAAAGACAGACTCACCAATAGCCAAACGCACAGTTTCCGGTCCTATTCTTACTGACTTTCTCCTCGCCCGAAGGTCACTTCACTCTTTATAGCAAGGAGCCAAAGAGCTGACCTAAAAGCAGAAGCTGCCTTGATCTTCTACTTATTGAACGCCAAACGAGACTGATTCAAAAACTGCTATCCCACGACCAAGATTCTTCCCTTCCTCGTGCTAATCTAATCACATCTCTCTCTATTTCCGGCTTAGCCTACCGCTCCGTGGGCTTCTATCCCCCTGGTCTCAAAGGATCCCTCAAGAGAAAAAAGATCTCTCCCGGCATCACAGCCTATTCTATTCTCTACTCTCTACCAGCTTCTGAAACAAGATCGGATTGGTCATGCTTCCTCTCCCGCTGGTCGAGCTTAATTCCATCCAGCCTCTCCTCGGCTCACTTCACTACCTTTAGAGAAAAGAGTTCCAGCAAAAGACGAAGAAGACTCTCGGATGGTACTTGATTTCCTAACTGTAATGGGATCTGATTCTTTATAATAGTGACCACCTCTTCTTCACATAAAATCATTCGTTCAGAGTCCCTTACCAACCACCCAAGGGCTTATGGTCCGGAGAAAGAGTGAGGGGTTCAGAGCTTCCCCCTAACGAAATCCCAGTGGGAGTAGAAAAGGCCAAAGCGGGTTTCCCCTCAGAATGTTCACCTGTAACAAGAGAAAGATCCCTGTCTATCACAGGGGTATCTGTATACTGTGACCCTACTTCCGAGTTAGAAGGGCCTTCACCCAGCGGGACCAAAGAAGAAGCTGACAACTCACCCTGACTGTTGAAGGCTAGAGGAGCATTGCTAACAGGATCCTCTAAATGATCAGAAATCCTCTCAGGCCCAGAGCGGGCAGCAAGACTAATATTCAAAACCCTCGCTCTTATGAAGAGACAGGCAGACCGGAAACTCTGTTATCTAGAACATCTTTCCCCTTCCCCTTCTTCTGTACCTTAATCCAATCGCCCTCAGAGGTAGCCTTGCTACCACCCTCAGGTGTCAAAGTGTGGATTTCATATAGTCAAAAAGAAAGGGGACGTGCTATATCCGAAACGTACGAAATCTAGTCAATATCGTAAAGGCAGATGTAGTAGGGGTTGCAAACCGGACGGTACACGACTTGGTTTTGGAAGATATGGCACTAAAAGTTGTAGAGCTGGTCGTCTTTCATATCGAGCCATTGAAGCAGCGCGTCGAGCTAGAATTGGGCAATTCCATCGTACTATGAGCGGACAATTCCGAATAAATGGTAAGATATGGGTAAGAGTTCTCGCAGATCTCCCTATTACCGGGAAACCTACAGAAGTCAGAATGGGAAGAGGAAAAGGAAATCCTACGGGTTGGATTGCTCGTGTGTCCACAGGACAAATCCCAATGGATGATGTGAGTTTGTCAAATGCTCGACAAGCCGCTACATATGCGGCGCATAAACTATGTTCGTCAACCAAGTTTGTTCAGTGGTCGTAACGTAATTAGTTAGTGGGGAAAAAGCGGGCCGGGATTCAAAAGAATTAGGCGAAGTGTTTGTTCCTGAACGACGGAAGTGGAAAGACACTAAGGGAGAGGGATATACTCCTTTATTTTTGTAATCGCCGAAATTGTACGACGAACCTTCTTGTTCCAGGCGTACTAACCTGATACGTTAAGGTTAAATGATCCAGACCCGGTTTATAAAGTGATAGTAGTCAGAATAAATAAGAAAGATAAGAGCTAAGATTCAGGAAAGGAAGCTTTATGGGAGAAAGGAGAAAAAGTATGTATGTATCTGTCCATTCCTTCCTCCAACAGATGCGGGTGAATTAGCTGCCTTTATCTTATTCTTCGTTCGTCTAAATAGATAATAGATAATCGATGTCCTTCGCTTCATCTGCAGTTATCGGTGTAATAAAGCAAGGGGAGAGGAGCATATAAGTCAGATTGCTTCATTAATGTATAAGACTTAAGATCAAGCTAGGAGAAGCGCTCAATCCCGTCGCTTCGTCGCTCAGTCCGTTGCTTCTTCCTTTCCGGTTAGACCAATACCAGGTGCATATTCCATTCGTGCATCTGCAGTTTCCTTTTCTTTCTACTTGCTCTGTTCCTGACTATGATGTAGTATAGGGAATTCTAATAAAACAGAAAGAGGAGAAAGCGCCATAGTGAGAATGATAACCGCTATGTAGCCAAGTCAAAGTACTAGAAAGAGCACTATACAGATTGCTGACACTTCTTGTTACTTGACCAAATCACAACAAACAAGAAATACTAGGAGTCACATGACATTTTTCTAACTAAAGCCAAGCTAAGCTAACGGGAGGGAAAGGCCCCGAAGCAAGGCAAAAATCGAGCATCGAAGTGAGCATATAAGAAGAAGTGCTTAAAACTAAGTAAAAGGGCTTCAACATGAATGACTTTCTAGGCTATGCCGCCACACCTCCCCTGTGAAAGAGGGCTACGCAGCTGATTCGGTTAATCCTAATATGATATGCAATTTCCATCTCTTCTATAATCGACACTATGAATATCGTAAGATAAGAAAGCTGCTAGCAGAGGGTGATCGTGGATTGGTCAAGTTCCGTGTACTGATTCTCCTCGATATTGGGTTGGTGTTGGCCCTTGTCCACCTCACATGCGATCTATGGCACGCGAGTCTCCAAGAGAGAGAAGCCCACTCATGATTAGAATAATAGAATAGGTCTCAATCTTGGCTCAGGAACTCCCGTCCCATCTTTTCACGAATAAACTGATTCTCTGCTTGCTTTTGGGGAAGCCCCTGCTTGGCCCTTTACTGGCAGTCCTTTGTAATGCCCGAACCCGGGCTACTACCGATTCTAAATTATACGGGTAACCCTTCCCATGACTACTTCTTGTCGTAAGACAGTTCGCTTACCCGATTGGCTGGGGCTTAGACAAGACTTAAAAATAATAACTAAAGGCCTGGTTATTGCTTCGACTCATATTCCCCAAAAAGTGGATCCCGCTCTAATAGCTCCGAATAAATTAAATACGTGCATTAAGATACGAAGGCTTCTTATTCCACAACAACGAAAGCACTTTTTCACTCTTTCATATACTAGGGGATTTCACTTGGAAAAGAAAATGTTCCATACTAATGGATTCGGGTCCATAACCATGGGTTCCAATGCACTAGATCTTGTAGCACTTACCAATGAGGCCCTATCGATTAGTATTACACAGAAGAAATCAATTATAGATACTAATACAATTAGATCCGCTCTTCATAGACAAATTTGGGATTTGCGATCCCAGGTAAGATCGGTCCAGGATCATGGGATCCTTTTCTATCAGATAGGAAGGGCTGTAGCACAAAATGTACTTTTAAGTAATTGCCCCATAGATCCTATATCTATCTATATGAAAAAGAAATCATGTAACGAAGTGGATTATTATTTGTACAATTGGTACTTCGAACTTGGAACGAGCATGAAGAAATTAACGATACTTCTTTATCTTTTGAGTTGTTCTGCCGGATCGGTCACTCAAGATCTTTGGTCTCTACCCGGACCCGATGAAAAAAATGGGATCACTCCTTATGGACTCGTTGAGAATGATTCTGGTCTAGTTCGTGGCCTATTAGAAGTGGAAGGCGCTCTGGTGGGATCCTCACGGACATGCAGTCAGTTTGATAAGGATCGAGTGACATTGCTTCTTACTTAGTGCTTGCGTAAGAAACCTACCTCAGTGCTCAGTGATTACATCAGCCAAAGCGTCAGCCCATAGCAAACTGCTAAAGGGGAATACTTACTCGACAAAACAAGCAAGGCATTTTTTAAGTGCAGGTATGATTGAACTCGAGCGTCGCGAAAGCTTTTCCATAGCAAGCTGGTACGGACGAGAGGAAATTCACATTGCTTGGGAATAGGGATAGGAGGATGCTGGGAGATCCCAAACCAGATGCTTTGAATAGCATTCGTATTCGTACCCCATTCAATAAACTTGCTGGGAAAGCTTAATAGAGTGACCAAGCGTCGACCTTAAACGAAAAGAGTGTCCAACCAATCACGACAAGCTGCCCTGCACTAAGCAAGTCGTAGTCCCAGCTTTTTTTCTCCTTCGATTGAGTTGGATTGGAAGAGTCAGCCTGCCTTTTTCACGTGTGCGCATTATTTAAGATTAGTCTTTCTTTTCTGGAGTAAGAAATCCAATTTGAGCGTCGCGTCGCTTACTTAGCTTGGGTTAACTTTAGAGCTCCGCTTACTCATATGATGCGTGGGAAGAAAGAGATTGGTTGGTGTTGGCTTATGCCCCTATTGAGTAAGATTGCTCGCTAGTTGCTAACTCTTTCTCGTCTTCAAAAAAGTATCAAAATGCAGTTATATAAGCTATCACTTTTGCAATGAAAGATCAGCTCATCGAAGGGAAAAGTGAGAGTATCCTTTTTACACTAGCGAGATACCTACTTTCTAATGGATCTCTCAGTCTACGAAGGGAAAAGCTCAAGTGTGAAATTACAGCTATATTGGCATCGACTATGTCTCTCATCGGTTCTCCAGCATGCGAGTTCATTCAGTATCGAAGTCAGCTAGCCTTCATTCAATCAAGAGGATTTGTACCAAAAGAACAGGCTTTCTACCCCTTCTAGCGAGTTATTAGCCGGCTAATAGGGCGAGCAGCGTAATGGAGTCCCCGGGGCGGACGACGTGAGTGAGAGCCCAGACCATAGCGGCTTTAGAGACTTCTCTCTCGGATTGAATGGCGACGAAAACGTTCTCCGGGAGGCTTTCCTTTCTGCTTTACTGTGATTTACCCATAACCATCAGCGGCAAGGATGATGGAAGAGGCCAAACCAACCCAGGTACACCACAAGTAGTTGGAGTAGCAGATCCTATAGAAACAAAGACAAAGCCCGAGGCAGATCCAGACGCGTACCTAGGTGGCGCAGCATCCCTTCGAGTTGCTTGCCACCCCTTTTCTCCTTTCTCCCTCCTCCGGTCGCCTCGTTCCCTTTTTTGCTTTCTCACATTGACTTCTTTCCGCTTTTTCACTTCTTTTCCTTTGATTCAGCTGTATTAGTAGCTGATGATTCCTTTTTTCCAAGTGTGTCCGATTGGTATCACTCGCATAAGACTTTTCCT